AAAAGAAATTGAAATAAAATAATAAGAACTTGTGTTAGATTGGCACTTCGTAGCTAACCCACATCCACATAGAGAATAAAAAAAGTGTAGATGTAGAAAAGAAATTAAATTGAAGAAGAAAATCTCGGGTTTATGCAATATCTATATCTATTAAAGGTAGCAAGCTTGGCCCATTTTTTTTAGCAGAGTCTCACCCAAAACCACCCAATGGAAGATAATCCCATTAATTGTATGGATTCTGTTAGTGCATATGCATATATTTACTCCATTTTTTCTATTTCATATTGGATTGGATATCCATTTTTATATATATATTTTTCATTTTAGTTCGTGTAATTAACGCGAAGTTATTTAAAAATCTCTGCCTTCTTTGAAATATCATGAACGGTTCCCGTAGGTTGCGCGCCTTTTTCAAGGAAATATAGAATAGCAGGAACGTTTGAATAAGTTTGATTCTTTATTGGATCATAAAAACCGACTTTCCGAAGATCTCTTCCTTCTCTTCGGGATCGCACATCAATTGCAACGATTCGATAGATGGCTCATTGGGATAGATATCTATATATGAGCAATTCCCCCCCTTAGAAACGTATAGGAGGCTTTCTCCTCGTACGGCTCGAGAAAGAATGATTTTCATTTATGTCATAGTGTATAGAGTGGCAAGGCAAATAAATAGATCCAATCCATAAAAGAAAAATAAGAAATTCAATAGTTTAGTTTCTAGTTTAATTGAATTTCTTATTCCTTAACGAAAAAACCGAAAAAAAAATCATTCGTACTTATAACTCAAGTTGAATAATTCTCAAAGAGTTCAAAGGAAAATCCGGAGTCCTTGTCCTTGGCATTTCCTTTATTGAGCCGTCTCTAACCCATTTTTTATTCTGCTCAAGTTGTTGAGACAATTGAAAATGGTGTTTTCTTGTTCCAGGATCGTTTATCCTTGTTTTGAATCATTGGGTTTAGGCATTACTTCGGTGATCCTTAATCGTTTCAAAATGGCAGCAACATCCCTTTTGTTATTTATTGACTGTCGAAGAGTGATACGAACGATTGATTACCGTGTGATACACTTTTGATCGAAATAGTTTTCCCAATTCCAACAAAAAAGTTTCAAAAAAAAAACTTTTGTTAGATGTTAGAATGGAATCTTTTCCATTTCTATATCGAAGATATGCTTACGAAGTTGTTCCAACTTATTGATTGGCATTAACCCTAGACCCTTACCTCTGAGAAATAAATTGATTTTTTCCGCTCGAGCTCCATCATGTACTATTTACTTTAACCCAAAACCCAACCAAACGGAGATTCCAGTAGAGTAGAACAGAACAAACTATGTCGAGCCAACGAGCACCTCAGAATTCCTATATAAAAAAGTGGTGGGTGTAAGAACCCACAACCGATCATGTCCTTCAAGTCGCACGTTGCTTTCTACCACATCGTTTTAAACGAAGTTTTACCATAACATTAAAATTCCTCTCGTTTGGAACCGGTATGGAATTGATTCAATATGGAATCATGAATAATCATTGGCTCAATCGATATATAATAATACATACTTTATTTTTTCGTGGGGGTGAATAGAAAAGTCTTGTGGAAAGTCTAGGTCGTTATTCTTTTATTTTACCCGATCTGATTGATCCAAAAAATATTGGAATAATATGATCTTGTCATATCCATCAGAATTTATCAAACAATTGTCAATGGAGGTAATCGCAGAGATTTAGGGAATCACGGATCTTCTTCACCAAAACAGAAATGTGGTTGTCAATGAAATTAGAGTAACAGCGGTGCAATATGGACGTTGTTTCTACTTTGTTTTGCTTCAGGCTAAGTAATCTTTACTGAAATTCCATTTCATTTAAAATAAAAAGTAATTGTAATTATTTATCAAAGTGAAGTGAATGGAATGTCTAAATTACCCCCCCCCCCCCGATCCAATCGTTACATTGATTTACAACTTTTAATTAGACCCAGATGTGAAATCAAAAATTCGATAAAAAAATGCATCTCTTACATATTAAAATGTATACCGCCCTTGCTGGCTTAACTCCGATCTACTGACAAATTTTATGGGGCGAATGAATCATAACATAAAAAGGGGGGCTAAGGTATGCTGGACAATCTTGTATAAGTGAAAAGATAAGCAGGTACATATTTTTTTATTATATTATTATAATAATATTATATAAATAAATATAAATATTACTTACGGAGGAAAATGGATTTCTGGATGGAATCGATTATACAGTAGTTATCTGTTTTACTTTCTATATATTCTATATTGATTGGCTGATATTATGACAATACAATACTAGGTAGTATCGATATTATTATGGGAGAGATTGATCGTTGTATTGATCCCTATTCCTATCCTACCTGTATCACAAATCGATTCTGTATATCATCAGTGCTCGATTCGATTTGTGAAAAAGAAAGTAAAACATACGATTCTTTTCTGAATCATTAGAAATAGGAAAAGGATTAAATAAATTAAACATTACACTCTTAATCTTAAACAGAAGATTTTTCTTTTATTTATTATTTAATTTAATAGAACAAAGCAATCTTTATTCGGATAGAATTGGACAGCTCTGGGACGGAAGGATTCGAACCTCCGAGTCGCGGGACCAAAACCCGTTGCCTTACCGCTTGGCCACGCCCCATTTAGATTTCTATTCAATACTAATAAACACTAATATAGGTGTTGGTCATTCGTCAATTCCCCGAACATATTCCATGGATTCGATATTGGGGGGGAATTGACACGTGTAGTTGTAAAATTAAACGGAATTTATTGATCATTACATAGAATTCCATTAAGATATTGTATGAAAGTATGATTCCTTCTATTTTCGTTTGAGAATTGAAGGCTTTTTGATTGGGTTAGTCAAAGAAGAAGTATTGGGGGGTCTATTTTGACTTTCTTCATTTTTACCTTATATCAATAACTCAATCAAAATACAATTATCTCCAAGAATGAAACATTTGTTATGCTTAATATCTTTAGTTTAATCTGTATCTATCTTAATTCTATACTTCATTCGAGTCATTTTTTCTTTGCTAAATTGCCCGAGGCTTATGCTTTTTTCAATCCAATCGTAGATGTTATGCCAGTCATACCCCTGTTCTTTTTTCTCTTAGCCTTTGTTTGGCAAGCTGCTGTAAGTTTTCGATGAGATCTTTAATACTGTCCTACAAACATTCATGATTTAGTCAATGAAAAAAAAAATATTATACCAATCCATTGATAAGATCCGATAAGTCTTACATTAGGAACCCTCAATGTAAACATGGAAATTCTTCGATAAGCGCGATGGATCTGGATCACCTCACTTCCCCATTCTGACCTTTTCCAGTGAACAAGGACCCTATAATAGGGTCCCCACAATAACTAATTGTGCACATAAAAAACCATTTTCATACCGAAAGAGTCTTATTTACAAATGAATTTACGAAAATTCCTTTCTTTTCTTTTTATAGAAACCACCTTATTTCTTGTTTTGTTTGGTGTAAAAATGGAATATAATATGTGGTATAAAATATAAAAATGGATAATCTATTCCCCTTTTTACCAAAAACGATCTTATCTTGGAGATTTTGTCATGCTTACTCTCAAACTCTTCGTTTACACAGTGGTGATATTCTTTGTTTCTCTCTTCATCTTCGGATTCCTATCTAATGATCCAGGACGTAATCCTGGACGTGAGGAATAAAATAAAAAAAGAAATAAGGGATTTTTTGTTGCTTGATTTCTTCATTTTCTTATGATTTTCTCTATTAGAGATATTTAATTATGATAAAAAAGTGCTCGAGATTTTCTTTCCAATTGGAAAGAAAATCTCAAGTCATCAGAAGAGGCGGAAAGAGAGGGATTCGAACCCTCGGTACGAATAACTCGTACAACGGATTAGCAATCCGACGCTTTAGTCCACTCAGCCATCTCTCCCAATTGAACAAAGGATAATGACTATGTTACACATGAAGTCAATAAAAAGTCTTTTTCTTTTTTTTATTCTATCTTTATACAGATACAAAAGATCCATTTTTTTTTATCCGTTTTTAAGTTTAAGTTAAGCAATGAAATTCGAATTATTGCATTTAGATAACGGGAATACTCAAATAGAAAAGAGGGGAAATCCAAATATAGCTATGGATTTTTGCACAATTGCTTTTTATGTTCTGACTTCAATGGTTCAGGCCACGCCTGTCACTAAATAACTCACCCAAGACAGAACTCATTATTTCAATATTTTTTTTTGTTCCAATACCATCTACTATCTTTATTATGTATGATGCTCTTGTTCGACAAATGATCCATTCATATACAATAATCACATTGTAGCGGGTATAGTTTAGTGGTAAAAGTGTGATTCGTTCTATTAACAGCTTAAATAGTTAAGGGTTCTTTCGGTTTTATTCATAATTCCGATTAAAAACTTTATTTCTTAGGAAGGATTTAATCCTTTACCTCTCAATAAACGATTTGAGGAAGAATATACATTCTCGGGATTTGTACCCAAGCCAAGGATCCATTATAAATTAATTGGATTTGGATTATGGAATCGCGAAGCATAATTTTTTGAGTTGGATAAAGACTTCCAATTGAATGAGTATGAGTAAAGAATCCATGGAGGGAGATACGCAAACGCTTTTTCTAATCGTAACTAGATCTTCAATTTTTTTTTTTTTTTAGGGGGATTGAAGCAAAATAGCTATGAAAATGAAACGATGACTTTGGTTTACTAAAGCCACCTACATATTGTTTCAGCTCGGTGGAAACACAATTATTTTCCTCAAGATTCGCACAAGTGGAAATAAAGAACGAAGTAACTAGAAGAATTTTTGATAATTCCACTCTTCTAGAAGGATCATCTAAAAAGCGAGTTGCTTTGGGTCTATTAAGGCAGAAAGGCTGACATAGATGTTATGGATCTCCTTTTTTTTTATTGCGTTTACGACTTAGATCTGGAAATCGATCTTCCATAAAGGAGCCGAATGAA